GATATAGTCATGATTCAATGGGCTAGGTCTACTTACTTTTTCTTTTGTTTTTTGATTTCTAATTTTTAGAATAGATTTGATTGGAATAATGGAAAATAGGAATATTTGGCAATTCAAGAGACGACTTATCATTATTCATTATCTTATCATTATTCATTATAATAAATAGAAACAAGTGTTCCACTTTATTTTATAACTAGAATTACTATAAATCATGATAATGATAACTTATCGATAATGATAACTTATCCTAATAAAGATTATAGAGTTAGTTCCTTTTTTTATTACAAATATCAACAATATCTCTATTTTTCATTCCTATATGAATAATAGCGATGGGGTTTTATGAAAAAAAAAGCCCCTTATCGGATTTGAACCGATGACTTACGCCTTACCATGGCGTTACTCTACCACTGAGTTAAAAGGGCCCATTTGATTCAATTCCTGAATCAGTTCCTACTATGCATATAAGATCTATCTATCTATATATATTATATAGATATTTCTATCGATAGATTCTATCTATAGAAATCGATGCAGTAGACTCTGAATGGCTAGTGTGGTTCATTCAGTAACGAAAAATTTTACCTACCTAGGTAGTATAGGGTCAAAATTAGATTTGATAAATATCAATGCAATGAATTGTTTCAAGGCTGACCCTAATTAATTAATAAATTGACTCCCATTAAAACGAAATTCATTTGATTGAGATTAAAATTCATTTGATTGAGATTATCTACCAATTCGACATAGATTCAAAATATTTGATCGAATCGTATGATGAAGAAATTGAATTTGTTCCCTGAATCAAACAAATTCTTAAAGAAAAAATTTCGATAACTTCTTGATCTTGATCCCCCTCCCCAGATTTCAAAATGGGTCGGTTGTTTGTTAATTTCCTAGCTTGTTGTGAGATAGAGATACTTCTATCTCATCTGAAGAAGGAGTGAATCAATGAATGAAAGTGGAAGAACTGGAGTTTAACCCCCTTTTCTTTTCCGGGCAGACCAATCACTTCCTGAAAGCATTCTTACTTCGTATTACTTCTATTTCTTTTTATTTCATTCAAAAATTTTTATTTTTTTTTCTTATTTTCGGTTTTAATTACTATTTAAATTGAATAATGAATCCATAGAATAGTCATTCTATTTTATAGAATTCCAAATAGATTTATTTACAGAATGGTGATTCGAATGAATGATTTAGGAATATAAATGACGAATTCAAAAATTTTATGGAATTTTGAAAGACAGAAAGATCTTTCGGGTCTAGTCAGACCATTCCATTATATTGACAATTTCAAAAAATTGTTCATACTATATCATGAGCATAATATAGTATGATGGCGATCGGGCAAGTATGCCCCCATCGTCTAGTGGTTCAGGACATCTCTCTTTCAAGGAGGCAGCGGGGATTCGACTTCCCCTGGGGGTAGGGTACTACGAAAGGAAGTTGATCATGGATTATCAATAAGCCTAGAATTGATTCTTCCTGGGTCGATGCCCGAGCGGTTAATGGGGACGGACTGTAAATTCGTTGGCAATATGTCTACGCTGGTTCAAATCCAGCTCGGCCCAAGAATTCGCTGATCCACCATGAAATGATATAGCCCATTTCTTCTTCATAAATAATTCCGGCTACGAAACGAAAGAATAGAAAAAAGTAAAATTTTCTGATATATCCTTACCGCTTTATTTGCTCTGTTCTATTTATTTTATTTGTTCGCACAAATTCTTATTTTTTTTTGCTAAAAATCTAATTTCATAATATCAGGATCTCGAAGTATAAAGTGTAAGTAAAAGAAATTTTTTTTCATTTAAAGATTGATTATCACCCGATTTGGCAGTAATAAAAGGATTATTAGTAATCTGTGTCGCTCTCACTAAAGTACCCATCCATGGAGATATCAATATATCACTCAAGCCTCTGTTACCCTTGCACCACGGCGATTCGAATCGAAAAAGAAATGGTTTAAATGCAATCATAAGAGTATGTATACTCTACACTTTATTTCCTGGGGATTGTAGTTCAATTGGTTAGAGCACCGCCCTGTCAAGGCGGAAGCTGCGGGTTCGAGCCCCGTCAGTCCCGACGGAATCAAATCCAACAAAAAATACATTAATTCATCTCTCCATTTGGATGTGAAAAGAGATACAAATAAAATAGTCGAATTTCATTCCCAACAGGGATTGGATTTCTCTTATTTTTCTTTTTTTGTTTCGAATTTCTCATCAAATCAAAGAAATAGAAGAATTTCCATTCCATTAATCAGTATTGATTGATGGGATAGAGACATATGTGGATTGCTACGATTATTGGTAGTATCCTATTTAGTTTAGGATTCCAAGAGATATCGATACCGTACTGGGTCTGGCTTTTTCAATTGCTCCTGATCCGTGTAATAGAATAGAGTACTATATATTTACCGGGAACCCCATGCACAAATAGATGTACGATACAAAATGAATTTAACATAATTGCTTTGATAGAATACTTTGAACTTTTATTTTAATATATGCGTCCCGTTTCGTTTTTAATCCAAAGAAAGAGGATATATATTAATAAAATAAAGATCAAAGAAAGATCCAACCTCTCCTTAGAGAGAGGGGATGAATAATTTTTTTTTTATTTAAGTTTAAGGGTACTGTTGAAAAAAGAACAAACTCTAAAATAGTGTGATGGAATATTCGATTTTTTTTATACCTTAAGACTCAGTTTCTTTTTATCATACTTATTTCTTTTTGTTTTCCACAAAAATTAAATCATTAAAAAAGAGTACTTAACTCCTTCTTTTCTATTTTACTTCTATTGTTTGTTTGGGTTTGTAACCAATGGAAACGTAAGAGCGGTCAAATGATACGTCATCAGATGATTGTACAAGGAAGGCGGTAGGTTATAGAAAAAACAAGAATGAAGAATGAAAAAGAAGGATAAATTAAAATAAAAAAGAAAAGTAAAGGGGTTGGATCAGGAATCCAATTTTGGATTCGGTATGGATAAAAGATCTTCCTATGTTATACTATTCAATTCTCGACGATGAATTGATTTGATAGCTCAGATATTGTTATTCATGATATTGATCCGATTCAATATCATCAAGGTGTAATTCATCCCATTGAATTTACAGGCGAAAGATTTATCATCTCTATGGGATTAAATCCCGAGTTATTGCCAAATAAAAAAAAACAATGAGATTATGGAAGTAAATATTCTCGCATTTATTGCTACTGCACTCTTCATTCTAGTTCCTACTGCTTTTTTACTTATAATATACGTAAAAACAGTCAGTCAAAGTGATTAATTTGAATCAAACTTGACTTCTTTTCTTAGTCAATGATTGAAGAAATAGAAGAAATCAAAAGGATTTTCATCTCACGTCTTAAATGAAATGAGCGGACTCGAATTAGCGGTATAGTATTCTATGAGATCCGATAGTATGGTAGAAAGATTCATATATTTCTTTCTACCATACTAGCTATTATTCTTATTGTAATTTATTGTAATGTAACAAGTTGTACTGTATAAAAATATATATAATATAGGCTTAATATAGATTAATCTACAATATGTATCTTTTTGATATATGTATTGATATATGTAATGTACATATCATCCCAATTCGATTTCTTTGCTTCATCTATTTAATTTGTCTTGATTCCAATCAATCTAAAACAATCGAAAGGCAATTCTTAATAGTACGCTTCGAATTCCCAGATTTCGAATTATTTTCAATACGAATCCCTGTATCCATCGAAAGAATCAAATCCATGGGCGAAGGGAGTACGGCATACAGTATATTAATAAATGAAAATCGATTAATTTTCTTTTAGCATTCCGAAGAAGTAATTGATTGAGCAGTTAACAGATGATCCAAGAAGTTCTCTGGAAATTTATTTAGATTTCAAAAAGGAATAATAAAACCCACCATTTTATTTAAACTCTTGAACCATGAAATGAGTCAATAAAGCCTAAGTATAGCATAAATAAGATTTCTAAACTAAAAAAACAAGTGGTAAAGTAAGTGCGCAATATGTGACTTTCCAAGGGAAGATCTTATTATGCGTAGTCTCTCCTTGGACAACCACTATGTATATGTTGTTTCCCATAGAAGGTACGTATCCACTTAATATAATAACAGAACGTTTTTCTCTTATCTTAATAAAAAGATAAAAAGGCAAAGAAAAACAAATAAAAATCAAATAAAAAGGAAAAAGGCTTTGCAAAACGATCTATAAAACAATCGATACAGTTTGATTCCTCGCCTCAATTAGTAGTACCTCTAGAGTCCACTTCTTCCCCATACTACGAGTGAAAGAGAAAATGTAAAGACTACCATTAAAGCAGCCCAAGCAAGACTTACTATATCCATGTAAATTATGTCCCCTATCTCTATGAAGGAATTATTCCATTATTGTTCACTAATAATAGTGGAATCACTGGCGTAGAGTCAAAAAGGGATTCGGACCCAACACCATTGATCAAAGGCTCTAATAAATCTGCTTATAACAAATTCTTCAAATTCTTATAGGATATTATTTTTCTAGTAGAATCGGAAAACGTTAAGCACAAGCAAAATACGCAGTGACTCATTTCGAAGTATCAGGGAAATCTTCCTAAGATGTAGGAATAATAAGACCTATTCTATCTTTTCTTGTCTTTATCTTTCGAAAAGGTATAAAAATATGAAAAATAGAATGTCAAGATAGATCGTTATCTATCCCATACTTTTATTTCCCATTTGATCTAATTCTTACTGTCTAAGGATTGTCTCTGTGAAACAATCGGAGGACCACCTATTCCATTCTTGACTAGGGTTTATTGAAAAGAAAGAATTTCTTTTTTCATTTCCATTTTAGAAAGCCAATTTTCCATCGAATTGTTATTGGATACCGAGGACTTAGAGACTCTCCTGAGTCTGTATAGAAAGTATCTTCAGCCCTTTCCACAACCACTAATTCGATTTTCCGTCGGGCTATCCAATCTAATTCAGGACCCGGTAATTAAACACTACATTAGTAGTGGAAGGGAATCAATAAATCTTTATATGAGAGACCTTCCACCACTATAATCTGTCCTTGAATCCTAGAGGCAAGGATTTAGAGCACTTTAGCTTTCGAGAGTCAAACTTCCAGATGTTTAGAACCAAGCAAGCAAGTCTCAAGAGTCCTTTTACTTTGTTTGCTTCTGCTGGGGAAAAATTCAGCGAGTTATATTAGCAAAACGAAATAAGAGATTTCGAGTTTTTTCTTGATCAGGCGACACCCGGATTTGAACTGGGGAAAAAGGATTTGCAGTCCCCCGCCTTACCGCTCGGCCATGCCGCCAAAATGTATGATCTCCTACAAAATAGATGAAAAAAAAAGTCTCCCTTTGTTTGCGTCGGGTGGGGAATTCCTAAACTTCTTTTTTTATTGGACTTGCATCTTGAATCCCGTTTTCTTAAATTTAACCCTTGCCCGAAAAGAAAAAAATCCTTCGTTTTTTGGATTGGATCCATCCCTTCGGTTGTATGTATAGTATCTCAAAACCTAAATATTTACAAATTTTCCCTCTCTTTTTTATATTGATATTGAAAAATTGAAAAACCAAATGTGGTTTTTCAGTCACAAAAGCCAAAATTTAGGACAAATTGGAACCATTAACTATTAAATGTGACTGTAAATTCATGAACGATTCTTGGATTTGAATCCAAAATTGTCTTTTCTTAATCCTAATGATATAAGACAATCCAAATTGATATATAACTAATCAGTATTGATTCTTTTCCATAAAAAAAATCCTTCCCAATTTCTATTATAACATCAAATAGAAGTATATGTAAACCCCAGAACATAAATTGTTATACAAATATTTAATTGGATATCCTATCTATATATGATGCCTATAGAGAATTATCAGTAAATTGTAGTGCTTCAATTTTTCATTCAATAGATGGAATAGAAAATGGAAATTTTGATATAGCATAGCACGCGCTGTCCCGAATAGAACTTCAATAAAGGAGGAAACATAGATAGCTATCTACACATGGTTAATAAATACAAACTTTATTACTCTATTACGCCCTTCGATCGTATTCTACTAAAAAAAGGTAAAAGTATCTCTCTTTTATGCGAATCATTTGTTGAACAATAGAATCCATGAAAAAGTTAAGTGCTCAAAAAAGATCAACTCTATATTTTTGATGATTATAATGTCTTTATATCATCGAACAGATTAAATACCGAATCCATTTATTTTTCTGGTACCCAATCGGATTAGAATATGTAATATCATAATAATGGTAGAAATGGAATCACTTTTTTTTTTGATATTCTATCCAAAACTCCATAAGTCTAAGTGACATTTATTAATTCCTTTCGATTTTGTATCTGTTACAAATTCCAATTTGAATATAAAATTGTCTTTATTCCTCCGTTCATATGCATTTCATACATTCCATATATGGGGTGGGTCAAATTTCATGTGATTCAGTAAACAAAATAGAAATTCCATCATTGCTAAATCAATCCATATGATTTGATGAAGAATGGGTCAATAATGGAATTTTTTCGAGAAAAGGGAAATTCAAAATGCTCGGGGATGGAAATGAGGGAATGTCTACAGTACCTGGTTTTAATCAGATACAATTTGAAGGATTTTGTAGATTCATTGATCAGGGCTTAACAGAAGAACTTTATAAGTTTCCAAAAATTGAAGATACAGATCAAGAAATTGAATTTCAATTATTTGTGGAAACATATCAATTGGTAGAACCTTTGATAAAAGAAAGAGATGCTGTATATGAATCACTCACATATTCTTCTGAATTATATGTATCCGCGGGATTAATTTGGAAAACCAGTAGGGATATGCAAGAACAAACTCTTTTTATTGGAAACATTCCTTTAATGAATTCCCTGGGAACTTCTATAGTAAATGGAATATACAGAATTGTGATCAATCAAATATTGCAAAGTCCTGGTATCTATTACCGGTCAGAATTGGACCATAACGGAATTTCGGTCTATACCGGGACCATAATATCAGATTGGGGAGGAAGATTAGAATTAGAGATTGATCGAAAAGCAAGGATATGGGCTCGTGTGAGTAGGAAACAGAAAATATCTATTCTAGTTCTATCATCAGCTATGGGTTTGAATCTAAGAGAAATTTTAGAGAATGTTTGCTATCCTGAAATTTTCTTGTCTTTCCTGAATGATAAAGAGAAAAAAAAAATTGGGTCAAAAGAAAATGCCATTTTGGAGTTTTATCAACAATTTGCTTGTGTAGGCGGAGATCCGGTATTTTCTGAATCCTTATGTAAGGAATTACAAAAGAAATTCTTTCAACAAAGATGTGAATTAGGAAGGATTGGTCGACGAAATATGAATCGGAGACTAAATCTTGATATACCTCAGAACAATACATTTTTGTTACCGCGAGATATATTGTCAGCTGCGGATCATTTGATTGGAATGAAATTCGGAATGGGTACACTTGACGATATGAATCATTTGAAAA